TGACTTTTATCTGGAGAATATCCAACAAGCGTTTCCATTGAATAAATAAGGGATCCCGACCCTAAAAACAATAATGCTTTTGAATAAGCATGGGTAATCAAATGAAATAAAGCAGCTCGATAAGAACCCATACCTAGAGCTAACATCATATAACCCAATTGAGACATTGTCGAATAAGCTAAACTTCTCTTAATATCCTTTTGAGCAAGAGCTAATGTAGCCCCTAAAAACAAAGTTATTACACCTATAAAAGCGATTACATACATTAGATAAGGGATCCCTACGAAAACAGGAAAAAGTCGAGCAACTAGAAAAATCCCCGCCGCGACCATGGTCGCGGCATGGATCAGAGCTGAAATAGGAGTAGGCCCCTCCATTGCATCAGGTAACCATACATGAAGGGGAAATTGGGCAGATTTTGCAACTGCACCAGCAAATAAAAACAAAGTACATAAAATACAAAAGAAAAGATTGACCTCATTATTTTTTATTAAGTTATTAAAAATTTCAAACAAATCACGAAAATCAAAACTGCCTGTTAACCAATAAAGACCTAAAATTCCTAATAATAAGCCAAAATCCCCGACACGATTAGTCACAAACGCTTTTTGACAAGCATTCGCGGCACTAGGTCGTGTGAACCAAAAACCTATTAATAGATACGAACACATTCCAACTAATTCCCAAAAAATATAAATTTGTATCAAATTGGAACTGGTAACTAAGCCTAGCATGGAAGTATTGAAAAAACTCATATAAGCAAAAAATCTTAAATATCCGCGATCATGACACATATAATTATCGCTATAAATAAGAACCAAAATTGCAACAGTAGTTATTAAGACTGACATAATAGAAGTAAGTGGATCGAACAAATAGCCAAATTCTAAAGAAAAATCATTATTAATAGTCCAAGACCATACATATTGATAAATGGAATTATTATTTATTTGTTGAATCGACAGCATCATCGAAAAAAACATAGCTATAGTTAACAAAGAAATACTAGAAAAAGCCCATATACGTCGAAGATTTTTTGTTGCTGTCGGAAAAAGGAGAAGTCCCACTCCTATTAATAAAGGAACTGGAAGTGGAATGAAGGGTATGAGCCATGCGTATTGGTATATATGTTCCATAATATAAAAAATTCAGTTCGAATTACAGTTTTTTTCGTATTCATTAGTTCTTGCCGTTTTTGAAAGAAATCTCTTTAAAAGAATTTAAATAAATAAAATACAATATATATAACAATAATAATAACTTAAAATATAGGGATCTTTCTTTTTTTTTTTATTCAAATCAAGAAATTCTCATTGGTCAAATAAAAAATTGTGTTAGTAAATAAAAAATATCTAAAATTGAGACGAAAAAAATACCACTTTAGTTTATATTTAAACATCAGTGTTAATGCGTATATAGACTCCAGGATAAAAACGACTCGTAATCATAAGTTTTACTTACTAAAACTCTAAAAAATGCATAATGAAATGGGTTTATTCTATAATTTGTTCAGAATTTTGAACCCATTTTACACAAAATTTTTTTATTGTTTTACATCCCAAATCTAAAGCAAAATCGAAAAACAGTTGATATGTTTTCAACAAATTAAAAACTCAAGTCAATTTTTTAAATTAAGATTAAGGAAATATTGGGTTTAAAAATTTATCAGCGCCGTTTATTAGGTACATATCAATTTAATTTAAATACAACACAACAAAAAGAAAATATAAACCATAGAAAAGACAAGATCAAAGGTGACATTTTTATTCATTAATTTAGTAATAAAAATTCTTAATAAAATTAATTTTGAATTTCAGATAAAATTTTTTATGAATAGATCATAGACTAGTTTGCTTCTACTAATTCAAATATTTTCTTATTTTTTCGTTTTAATAAAATGAAGAGGTTACCGTCTAGAATATAAATACATAGATAATGAATAATAAACAAAGACTTGTTTGAACAATAGATGTCTTTCACATCCAACTATACCAATGAACAATCAATTAAATTTGAAATGGCAGTTCCAAAAAAACGTACTTCTATTTCCAAAAAGTCTATTCGTAAAAATATTTGGAAAAAAAAAGGATATTGGGCGGCGTTAAAAGCTTTTTCGTTAGCAAAATCTCTTTCTACCGGGAATTCGAAAAGTTTTTTTGTACGAAAACTAAGTACTAAAAACTTGGAATAATCGGATCGAAATCGATCTGATTCAAAACCAAAGCCTAACATACCAAATTAGGATGACAAAATTATGAAGAAATTGAATTTTTTATTTTAGATTTGAAATGAAAAATTCAATTTCTTTCTAATTTAATTTAATTTAAATAGTCAATTTAGACTCTGCGTTTATTAATAGTAAAAGGAGAAAGGATCATGTTAAAAAAAAAAGAGAATCATCATCGTTTTTTTAGTCTATTTCATTTCTATTGTTTAATTCATTTTTTTTGAATACAAAAATATCTTTTTAAGAAAAACGACTTTGGTACAGTACTGAAATTCGGATACAAAAAAGTCTATTTTTATGTATTCATATTCAAAGGATCTATTTTTTTATTATTTACTCATTTTGAAATCAGATAAAGCAGTACCAAATGAAATAAAAATTTTGTGGTTTACCTGAGGATAGGTAAAAATACTATACTTAAAAGGGGCTCTAAACATAAAATACACTAAAGTCTATTGACAAATTCAAAAGGAGTACTCTAAAATTGACTTAAAATTCAATTTCAATTTGCAAATTATCCTTTATTTAATATTTCATTTTTCCAATTTGAAAATTGGAATGTTTCCGCAAACGAAATTAAAAAAGATATTGTAGTGAATTAATCTCGACGATTGAATAAAAAAAGGCTATTATGATTTAAAACAAGCCGCTATGGTGAAATTGGTAGACACGCTGCTCTTAGGAAGCAGTGCGAGAGCATCTCGGTTCGAGTCCGAGTGGCGGCATGGCATTTTTAACAATTATATAAAGAATTCAACAGCTGATAGCCTCTAAATAAAAAAGATTAACTTTATTAAATAAATAATAATAATGAAAAATGAAATTGTCTTTCGTTTTTCAATTGATAATTTGTAATTGAGGTATTTATATATATATGATATTTTCTACTTTAGAACATATTTTGACTTATATTTCTTGTTCAACGGTTTCCGTTGTAATTACACTCCATTTAATAACTTTATTAGTCAATGAAAAAGTACGACTATATAATTCATTAGAAAAAGGCATGATAGTTACCTTTTTATCTATAACGGGATTATTAGTTACTCGTTGGGTTTATTGGAAATATTTCCCATTAAGTGATTTATATGAATCATTAATCTTCCTTTCCTGGAGTTTTTACATTATTCATATGATTCCATATTTTAAAAAACAAAAGAAGAATTTAAGGGCAATAACTGCACCGAGTGCTATTTTTACCCAAGGGTTTGCTACTTCAGGATTTTTAACAGAAATGCATCAATCTTCAATATTAGTACCCGCTCTTCAATCCCATTGGTTAATGATGCACGTAAGTATGATGGTACTCGGTTATGCAGCTCTTTTATGCGGATCATTATTATCAGTAGCACTTCTAATCATTCTATTTCCAAAAGATATAATAACGTTTTTTTATAAAAGAAAGCTTTTATTAATCTTAAATAAGTCATTTTTATTCAGTGAGATTCAACACATGAACAAAAAAGGCAATATTTTCGAAAGTGTTTCACCCCTTTCTGTTAAAAATTATTACAGGTCTCAATTGATTGAACAACTAGATCAGTGGAGTTATCGTGTTATTAGTTTCGGATTTATGCTTTTAACCATAGGTATTCTTTCAGGAGCCGTATGGGCCAATGAGGCGTGGGGATCATATTGGAATTGGGACCCAAAAGAAACGTGGGCATTTATTACTTGGACTGTATTTGCAATTTATTTACATATTAGAACAAATAAAAAGTTACAGGGTGCAAATTCTGCAATTGTTGCTTTTATCGGCTTTCTTATAATTTGGATATGCTATTTTGGAGTTAATCTCTTAGGAATAGGCCTACATAGTTATGGTTCATTCATATTAACACTTAATTAAATTGAAGAGAGGACGCTACAAATACAAACATAAAACAAAGCATTTCTTATAAACTTATAAACAGGCGAGAACCATTTAAATGGTTCTCACAAACGTCAAGCATGCCCGATTATAAGTCTAATTCCGCTGTTCTTCTTCCCAATATAAAGATAAAGAAGACTGCTTTTTCATTTCATTAAATTAAACTTATCTATAAAAAAAGTTTGATAAAATAGCTTCTACCTTCTCAGCGGATAATGAAAGAACAAAATCTGGATAAACGCCAACACTTAGTACTGGTAGAAAGATAGAAGTCGAAATAAACAATTCTCGTGGTCCAGAATCAACAAAATAAGAGTTTGGAATATTAAGTAACTTATATCCATAAAACATTTGACGTGACATAGATAATGAATAAATAGGAGTTAATATCATTCCAATGGCCATTCCAAAAATAATTAATATTTTTGGCATTAAAAGTAATTTTTGACTAGTAATTATTCCAAAAAAGACTAGTAATTCCGCAATGAAACCACTCATGCCCGGTAACGCAAGGGATGCCATTGAAAAGCTACTGAATAGTGTAAAGATTTTTGGCATTGGAAGAGCTATTCCCCCCATTTCGTCGAGATAAACAAGACGTATTCGATCGTAACTAGTCCCCGCTAAGAAAAAAAGCGCAGCACCAATAAATCCATGAGAGATTATTTGTAAAATGGCTCCATTAAGTCCCGTTTCAGTTATAGAACTAATGCCTATAATTATAAAACCCATGTGAGATACAGAGGAATAGGCTATTCTTTTTTTTAAATTCAGTTGTCCAGAAGATGTTAAAGCTGCATAGATTATTTGCATTGTGCCTATTAGTATCAACCAAGGAGAAAATATCGAATGAGCATGAGGTAATAATTCCATATTGATACGAACTAACCCATATGCCCCCATTTTTAATAAAATTCCCGCTAGAAGCATACAAGTACTGTAATGGGCTTCCCCATGCGTATCTGGTAACCATGTATGTAAAGGTATAATTGGTAATTTGACAGCAAAAGCAATCAAAAATCCAATATAGAATATTATTTCTAATGCCAAGGGATACGGGTGATTTACCAATGTTTCCAAATTTAAGGTAGGTTCAGGAGAACCATATAAACCAACACCGAGAACTCCCATTAATAGAAAAATAGAACCCCCCGCCGTATACAAAATAAATTTAGTAGCGGCGTAGAGACGTTTCTTTCCTCCCCACATGGATAAAAGAAGATAAACAGGAATTAATTCGAATTCCCACATTACGAAAAAAAGTAAAAGGTCTCGGGACGAAAATGATCCTATTTGACCACTGTACATTGCTAACATCAAAAAGTGGAATAATCGGGAATCCCGAGTAACTGGAAAAGCTGCTAAAGTAGCTAAAGTAGTGATGAACCCCGTTAGTAAAACGGGTCCTACCGAAAGTCCGTCTATTCCTAATCTCCAGTGAAAATCAAAAAAGTTGATCCATTTATAATCTTCTGCCAATTGGATTAATGGGTCGTCCGGTTGGAAATGATAACAAAATGCATAGGTTGTTAGAAGTAGCTCTATCGTAGCTATACATAAAGTATACCACCTAATTACCTTATTTCCTCTCTGAGGAAGAAGAAAAATAAAAGAACCTGCAAATAGGGGCAAAACTACAATTGTTGTTAACCAAGGAAAAGAGTTCGTGGTAAAAACAAGATACACTTGGGCCAAAAAAACCCGTAACCGAAAAATTAGAATCTTCGGTTACGGGTTTTTGTCAGTAAAAAAATCCAAATTGAATAAACTAAATGGATTCAAATGACATTTTCAGGAACATATCAATAAGCTAGGCCCATGCTCCGAGTTGTTTCATGCCATAAATAAACTCTAACGCTTAAAAAATCTGTTGGACAAGCGGATTCACATCTCTTACACCCAACACAGTCCTCTGTTCTTGGAGCGGACGCTATTTGTTTAGCCTTACATCCGTCCCAAGGTATCATTTCTAATACATCTGTGGGGCAAGCTCGAACACATTGAGTACACCCTATACATGTATCATAAATCTTTACTGAATGTGACATTGGATCTATAATTTTTTGAATTTCATTAATTTGAATTTTCGATCTAGTTCTAGTAAAGGAAATTAAATACATATTTAAATACCAGACGAATCAATGATTTACCAGAATTTTGTGACTCACTTTATTTCTGGATTGGATTGGTGACTTATTAAAAAAAAAAAGAGGTTCAAAGTACTTTTATTTCTTACATTTAAAAAGTATGTTCTACCTTAAAGTGGGATACCTAATAATCTAAATGAATATTAAAATTTTTATTTCTAGTTATATAGTTATAATAATATAATATATAGAATATCATCATACTACTAATATTAATTAGTCTAATATATAGAACAAAAAAACGACTATTTATTCAATAAATTAGATTGATTGATACGAATTGATTTTCTGTTACGATAAATTGACGAAACAATAGCAAGACCAATAGCTGCTTCAGCGGCAGCAATAGCTATCACAAAAATTGAGAAAATGTTTCCTTTTAATTGGCGACTATCAAAAAAATCCGAAAATGTTACAAAATTTAGATTAACTGCATTCAATATAAGTTCAAGACACATAAGAGCCCGAACTAAATTACGACTCGTGACTAATCCATAGATTCCGATAGAAAACAAATACGCACTCAAAGCAAGTACATGTTCGAGCATCATTGACCAACTCCTTATCAATATAAATTTATGAATCGGAACAAAAATTAAAACCATTGGATTGACTCGAATACGATAAGTTCAATTCAAATCAAATCAAATATAAGAAATTAAAAGAACAAAACTATGTTAGTAATTAAGAAATTGAATAATAAGTTTCGAAACCAATTAGAATACAATTGGATGTAAATGGATATGAGAAAATCGACTTTTTGTGATTGCTGGTTTTATTGACGCGCCACAGCAATTGCGCCTATTAAAGCAACTAAAAGAATTATTGAAATGAGTTCAAAGGGAAGAAAAAAATCTGTTGATAAATGAATTCCGATTTGTTGACTAGTAGTTATTAAATCGTGTTCGAGAATCTGGTTTGATTTTGTCGTCCAAATAATACCATACCATGACGTATTTAGAATCGTAATAATTAATGAAAGAAAAAGACTTGTACAAATAAACGCAGTAACTTTGTCCCCAACAGTCCACAGACGCAAATTTGTATCATATTCTGGCCCATTCATGAACATTACAGCAAATATTATTAAAACATTTATAGCTCCCACATAAATAAGGAGTTGTGCAGAAGCTACAAAATGCGAATTGGCTAGAATATAGAATAAAGATATACAAACAAGAACCAATCCTAACGAAAAGGCCGAAAAAATGGGATTTTTAAATAATACTACTCCTAGACCCCCTAATATAAGACCTGTTCCCAGAAAGACTAAAATAAAATCATGTATTGGTCCAGGTAAATCCATTATATATAAAATAAGAGATAAAAAAATCAGAATGTTTCATGATTTTATTGAATTGAACAAGAATAAAGGATTCATGCGTTCCTAATTATAAAATCCCAATGTGTACGAATTTATCCGGGTAAAATGATTGGATCCATTGCATTATTTTTTTTATTTGTAAATAAAAAATCGTTAACCAGATTTTCAATACAAATTTTTTCACCAATCAATAGACTGGCAAATAGTTGCAATTAAAAATGATTGACCACAAAAACAGAAACTTTTTGATTTTAAATTGACTATTTATATTTCAGTTTTATTGGAAAAGGGACTAAAGAAACTTTAAAAAGTTATTCATTTAGTAAACTAATTAGGAAGTTTTTTTAATCACGCTATTTTTTTTATTTGAGGTGAATTCAAAATGGGTCGAATTGTGTAATCATCCGTTATTGATATTGGTAAACGACCCAGAGCAATTTGATTATAATTTAATTCATGACGATCATAAGTAGAAAGCTCATACTCTTCAGTCATTGATAAACAATTTGTTGGACAATACTCAACACAATTACCACAAAATATACAGATTCCAAAATCAATACTGTAATTAAGTAATCGTTTTTTTCTAAGATCTGTTTTCAATTTCCAATCAACAATAGGTAAATCTATAGGACATACACGAACACATACTTCACAAGCAATACATTTATCAAACTCAAAGTGTATTCGACCACGAAACCGCTCTGAGGTGATCAATTTTTCATAAGGATATTGAATAGTTACAGGTAAACGGTTGGCATGAGATAGGGTAATCATAAAACCTTGGCCGATGTACCTTGCCGCGCGCACTGTTTGTTGACCATAATTGATGAACCCGGTTATCATAGGGAACATATATTAAATATCAAAAAAAAAATAAGATTTTGTTTCTTTTTCTTGTTTGAGAAAAATTGGAACTATAGTAAATAGAAAATATTATCTTTTTTATAAAGAAAGGAGTTGGGAAGAAGTTGTTAATAATAGATTACCTAAAGAAATAGGTAAAAGAAATTTCCATCCAAGATTTAATAATTGGTCCATTCTCAGTCTAGGTAAAGTCCATCTTGTTGCGATAGGAATGAACAAGAACAAAAATGTTTTCGCTAATGTAATGAAAATACTAAATGTCGTTCCAAAAACTCCCACCACTTTATTCATTTCAAAAAACTCAGGAATGAATATGTCAGGAATAGATAAATCCCAACCACCCAAGTAAAGAATTGTTACAAATAATGAAGAGACTAACAGATTTAGATAGGAAGCAACATAAAATAAACCAAATTTAATACCGGAATATTCGGTTTGATAACCTGCTACTAATTCTTCTTCTGCTTCTGGTAAATCAAAGGGCAATCTCTCGCATTCTGCTAAAGAAGAAATTAAAAAAATGAAAAATCCTATAGGTTGTCGCCACAAATTCCACCCCAAAATACCATATTTTGACTGCGCTTCAACTATATCAACTGTACTTGAACTGTTAGATAATTAGAGTCGACGAGAAGATCACTCTTGTCATCGCTATTACAGAACCGTACATGAGATTTTTATCTCATACGGCTCCTCTAGCGCCATAAATAAATCTAAGGATTGATTCGATATTCTTTACTTAGGATAGCAAAAGTCCAAATAAACCGAAAGATCCTGAATTAAACCAATGAAATTCTGTCTGCGATACTATAAAAGTGCTTCAGAATTTATCTCATCCTTTGACTGACAAAAGGTTTGTTGAGTAATAACTTAATCCTTGAATAAAATACTACTTTAGTATGAATAAAAGTATGAATAAGTATGAATAAAAGTATGAATAAAAAAAATATCACTTTAGTTTTAAAAAAAGGCTAAAAAGGTCGTTCATGACTTATGCCATAATAAAAATGGCATTTTTATTAATATGTCTCTCTAAAACTATATATTTTTTTTCGTCCATTGTATTTATATTTCTTTTGTTAGGCTTAAAAAAAGTAAAAGGATTACTTCGTTCCTGATAGTTATTCACTTAATGGGTGGATAGGAGCATACTCTGGATCGGAATTTGTGGGAGTACTACTTGATAATTTCTACCAATTTAAAGCCTCAATTAGTCTTTCTTTTATGTAAATTTAGGATAACTTCCATAAGTTATATTACGAATCCTTTGTGTACTTTGGTGTTCCTAATCATCCACTTTTTTTACTCAATCTATATGGTAATATGGTTAGTAAAAACGCCATAAAATCAGTCTTTTCAACCCGCTTCAAGTTATAATTACTAATTAATTAATCTTGGGAGTACACAGTCTTTATTACTTATGTTTATTTACGTTTAATCCTTGTACCTAGGAAATGAGATTTTTTTTACTGCAAATTTAGAAGCGGTTTTTTTCACTCATCTAACTATCTAGTTTAATTTATCAACCCTATGCTGGTGAATAAAACAATGAAGATTCTAGTTAATAAGTTGCTTAGAAATTTCACTTTTTTCTTAGAAACCTAAAATGTAAGGCTTATATCTTAACGAATCGCACGTAGAGATATTGATAACACACATAGAGTTAATGGTATTTCATAACTAATTGATTGGGCAGCAGCCCGTAGACCACCTAAAAAGGAATATTTATTATTTGAGCCATATCCTGACATAAGAAGTCCAATTGGAGCAATACTTGAAATAGCGATCCATAAAAAAACACCAATACTGAAATCGGCTAGAACAAGGTGATAACCAAAAGGAATTACTGCATAACTTAGTAGAACTGATATGACGGCTATAGAGGGTCCAATACTAAATAAACGTGTATCCCCCCTAGATGGAAGAAGGTTTTCTTTCAAAAGTAGTTTTGTTCCGTCTGCTAAAGCTTGAAGAATTCCCAAAGGACCGGCATATTCAGGTCCAATACGTTGTTGTATACCCGCGGATATTTCTCTTTCTAACCATACGATTACCAGTACGCCTATTGTGATTCCCAATACGAGAATCAAAATAGGGAAAAGTATCCATATAGCCCCAAAAATTTCTTTTAAGGATTCCAATCTGTAAAAAGAATTGATATTTTGTATTTTTGTTGTATCAATTATCATTTCAACGATCAACTTCTCCCATAATGATATCTATGCTACCTAATATCGTCATAATATCAGCCAATTTCATTTTTTTAACTAATTGAGGAAGAATTTGTAAATTGATAAAACCGGGCGGGCGAATTTTCCATCTCCATGGAAAAACACTCTGATCTCCTATCAAAAAAATACCCAACTCTCCCTTTGGGGCTTCGACTCTCACATAAAGTTCTTGTTTCGACAATTCAAAAGTAGGCGACGGCTTTTTACTAATGAATCTATATTCAAAATCACTCCATTCAGGATATTTTATCCTATCAAAGCGTCGAATTTCTAAATTCTCATAGGGACCCCCTGGAATTCCTTCTAGAGCTTGTTGAATAATTTTTATGGATTCTGCCATTTCACCTATTCGTACTAAATAACGAGCTAATGAATCCCCTTCTTTTTGCCATTGGATTTCCCACTCCAATTCGTCATAACACTCATAATTATCAACTTTACGAAGATCCCATTGTATTCCGGAAGATCGTAGCATTGGTCCTGATAAGCCCCAGTTTAGTGCTTCTTCTTCACCAATTACACCGACTCCCTCAACTCGTTCTAAAAAAATAGGATTTCGCGTAATCAATTGCTGGTATTCAGCAAGTCCCGTTAAAAAATACTCACAAAAATCTAAACACTTATCTATCCACCCATAAGGTAGATCGGCAGCTACTCCTCCAATACGAAAAAAATTATGCATCATTCTCATACCAGTTGCCGCTTCAAATAAATCATATACTAATTCGCGTTCTCTGAAAATATAGAAAAAGGGGGTTTGCGCACCAATATCTGCCATAAAAGGGCCGAGCCATAACAAATGAGAAGCTATGCGGCTTAACTCCAACATAATAACTCTGATATAGCTAGCCCTTTTAGGTACTTGAATATTTCCCAATTGTTCGGGTCCATTTACAGTTATTGCTTCTGTGAACATAGTAGCTAAATAATCCCAACGTGTTACATAAGGCAGATACTGTATAATTGTTCGGTTTTCTGCAATTTTCTCCATCCCTCTGTGTAAATAACCCAAGATTGGTTCACAGTCAATAACATCTTCACCGTCTAAAGTAACAAGAAGTCGGAGAACACCATGCATTGATGGGTGGTGAGGGCCCATATTGACTATCATCAGGTCTTTTCTTTTAGTTGGTACAGTCATAAGTTGTGCCCCGATTCATTCTTTCATGAATTCTTGTTTCCATAAATTGCTGAAAAAAATGCATCAAAATTCAAGATCTACTAAAATCAAATAATTTTTAAAAACTCTTAAAACTAACGCGTTTTTCGCTCTCGAATGTTCAATTGACTTATTAAATCTTTATAACGTACTCGATTTTTGTTTGATAAATAAACCAGTAGTCCTTGGCGTTTTCCGAGAATTTTTCGGAGACCTCTCTGAGATGAATAATCTTTTTTATGCAATTCCAAATGTGAAGTAAGTCTTCGTATCTTATTAGTAAAACAGAAAACTTGAAATTCAACAGATCCCCTGTTTTGTTCTTTTTTTTCATACGAAATCCCGGATATAACTGGATTTTTGTTCATAAATTCTTAAACTTCCTTACTTTTTAGATTTCCAAAATATGTCATTTTCACGATCAGAAATAATAATGCCAGCTTTTTCAACTTAACCTGGTATAAACATTTCCTTCTTTTTGCTGGTGATTCCTTTATGGATCTAATTGATACGTCATCAAATTTATATCATATACCAGAATTGAAGCCAAGATGCGTGTGCATCTATTTATCTAGCAGAGATATAGGGAATAAATTAATTTATCATAAATGCATTTTAAATCGTGGATACATATGTATTCTTAATATACTAAAGCGACTACCATTATTCGTATCAAACCAATAACGGTTCATACAGGCTAAATCTTCTAATCTATAATTAGACCAAAAAAAGGCTTTTAATTTTATAACTGGATTGCTTTCACACTTAAGATCTTTATTTTCATCACAAAATTGACTACAATTTTTTATCTGAGTCCTGTTGTAAAATACTGTATTCCTATACATACCCTTATTTTTAGTTGAATTCAAACAAATTAGAATTCGCAATTCTCTACGACGCCTAGGTGATAACATATTTTCAAGAGCAGGTAAATCAAAATGAGTTTTGTCTCGATTTTTCATCAGCGTTTGATATCTTGGAACGCATTCATCCAGATTCGGCTTATCAATATTATCGACGTTTCGTTTTTGATTTTTTTGCTGTTTACTCTTATGAATCAATGAAATAGCTATGGTTTGATATAGAAAAAATGGCCCATCGCCCTTTACAGACAGACGAATGGGTTCAATAATCAAAATCCCTCTTTTTATCAGTTGTGTAAGAGTTAAATCTTTTTGAATAAGCATTATATTGAGACTTATTTCTCTTCTTTCAATCGAGGATATTGTAATTTCTTTTGGATTTTTCAATCTAAGCAGGAGACAGTAGATTTTTATATTATTGATCAATTTTTGATTCAAAGAATCATCCCATCTCAATTGAAAAAGTAAATACCTTTTAAGGAAGAAATCGAGTTCTGCTTCAGTACTACTCTTGTCTTGTTTTTTTTTGCTACGGTTTTTAATATCTGATCCTATATCATTTTCTTGAATATCTTTTTGGTGATTTGAGATAACAGATTCATAATTTTTGTGACCATAAGATTCGGGATCTCTTTGACTTACGAGTTCTTTTTGGTCTTGATTCCTATTTTGTAATTCAACAGATTTTTTAATATTTGATATTATAGATATAGATGTTGTAAAAGGATTCCCTTTTTTCGTTCTATTTTTTTTTTGCTTTTCATTAAAATCACTGCGATTACAATTTGAAAAAAGTAAATTTATTGGTATAACCCATGGTTTGAGTTTATATGTATTATAAAGTAAGAAAAATTCGGGGAAGAACCAAAATTCTAGATTCCATATGGGACGACTTAATATTTCTTCATTCATCCCCATCCAATCAAAAAAAAAAAATGCCTTATGGGATTGTGTTATTTCGTGAGAAATTGTGCGATAAAAAAGATCTTTCGGTTCAATTTTATCAACAATTTTATAATTGTTAGGTTTAGTCTTAGTATTTTCAGTATTACTATTGATCCAAGCCTCCATGTCTATTTTTTTTATAAAAAAAAAAGGGCTTGTTTTACAATAAAAATGTTTTCTATCTGTATTTTTTTCTATATCCAAAATATTTTTTATTCCTAAATAATTACTGATAGGGATATTCCACCATACATCAATTAATTTGTCTTTAGGTATGTTGTAATTATAAGTATAAGAAATTTCTTGATTTTTAGTTCCTTGTAATAGTTCTCCATATGAATCCTTCTTATGGTCATAAAAAAGAGAATTATATGCTAAAATAGAATATCTATAGTTTTTTTTATAATTCTCTTTTTGATCGAGCAATAAACAAAAAAGATTTTCTGAATTTTTTCTTTTTTTGAAATTAAATAATTGGCCTTTTTTATATGAATTCCATTTATTTTTTTGTAAATTTTGCTTTTGGACCTCACAATGTTTAGTAACTCGATTGCACGATTTTTCTGGTCCTAATTGAGACCATTTTATCTGAGATAAATCGTATTGATAATTTCTTTTTAATGTTACCAAGTTTTTATTCAGTTCAGAACTTGGAAGTTTTTTCGTCTTTAACTTATCAGTAGTTATTCCTTGTGTTCTAAAAAAATTTTGGATTTCTTTTTTCAGAAATAAAGACGTTCCGTGATATTGAAGAATAGACTTTAACTTAAACTTATATAAGACTTCGACTTGTGATAATTTATACAATACATAGGCTTGTGACAAAAACGAAAAATCCGAAAGAATCTTTGCATTTTTTTTTATATGGCTAATCAAAGCCAAAAGTGATTTTATAAATTGAATTTTTTTTTTATTTCTTTTTTCAATCCTTTGTTGTTTTTTATTAGTAATGGGTTTTTCACTCAAATTTTTTGTTGATTCAAACAAAAGGTGTATATAAATTCGGGGAATATTAATAATATATAGAAATATATCTACAGATATTCGTTCCCTAAAAAATTTTATAAAAATTTTTGATTTACGAATTAAGCGAGTATTTCTTCTTTTTAATATATAACCAATATCTTGGGGTGATTCTAAATTTTGAGTACCATAAAGTCTTTTGTTCGGCTTAATAATGCATTTTTTAGTTTGGAATCTTTGTTTTTTTTCTTTTGTAATTTTTTCTATTTGATTTTGGATTGTTCTTGTTCTATTAGTAAGATCTCTCTTTGTTTGGTCTTCCACTGAATCGATAAAATTTGTCTGATTCATGACTAGGGTTTGAATGGCTGATTCATAAACCATGTGATTAGGGATTGTCGAAT